TGGGGTTATGGATTTTCAGTTTATGGGAGGTAGTATGGGATCTGTAGTAGGCGAGAAAATCACCCGTTTGATCGAGTATGCTACCAATAAATTTCTACCTCTTATTCTAGTGTGTGCTTCCGGAGGAGCACGCATGCAAGAAGGAAGTTTGAGCTTGATGCAAATGGCTAAAATATCTTCCGCTTTATATGATTATCAATCAAATAAAAAGTTATTCTATGTATCAATCCTTACATCTCCTACTACTGGCGGGGTGACAGCTAGTTTTGGTATGTTGGGGGATATCATTATTGCCGAACCCAATGCTTACATTGCATTTGCGGGTAAAAGGGTAATTGAACAAACATTGAATAAGACAGTACCTGAAGGTTCACAAGCAGCTGAATATTTATTCCATAAGGGCTTATTCGATCCAATCGTACCACGTAATCCTTTAAAGGGCGTTCTGAGTGAGTTATTTCAGCTCCACGCTTTCTTTCCTTTGAATAAAAATTCAATCAAGTAGAGCTTTAAGTTCAATTATTTTATTTTTTATTTGTGGCGAACAAGTAGTTAGTTTATCGGAATCAAAGTAAAAATAATAAGAATGGAGTTTTCTTTGGTGACATAAGATCTAATTTCAGAAAGAATCAAAAGTGAAAGTTGCAGAAATCTTTTTTTTTTTTTTTTTTTATTAAAATTATAAGACAAGAACAAGAGAAGAATAATAATAATAAAAGAAGAATAATCAACGGATTATCATACATATATTTCATGTAGAAAGATGAAATTAATAAGTCCATTTATTTAGTTCTACATTCCTTGCACTTATTATATACTCATTACTCAATTATTATATATACCCACTTATAGTATAATTATATACGAATTATAATTATTATAAGATATCTTTATAACAATATAAGAATAACAGGTACAAATTACAAATATTAAATCGAGGTACCCATTCTATGATAAATTTCAACTTACCCGCTGTCTTGGTGCCTTTAGTGGGCCTAGTATTTCCGGCAATGGCAATGGCTTCTTTATCTCTTCCTATTCAAAAAAACAAGATTTTTTAGATACGATGGGACCAAATCTCATCCATTTTTTTTGTCAAGACTTAGACTTGGATCATAACACAGATATCTATTTAGTGGAATATGGTATAAGATGTGGTTTCCTCCGAACATAAACTCTTATGCATGCGGAAACATGATATATAGGGAAATGAATTATAACTATTAGATCAGGATCGGCGGATGTCTGAAATGTAAAGTCAATGTATCTAAATGTAGGTAGATATCTATAGGGGGTCATATGAAGGGGATGTTATTATTTTAGATCTAACCAATTCAATGAATTACTCCTAAAGGTTTACATCAGAATAGTGCTAGTTGATGAGAGTTACTTCGGAAACACAAAGAGTAAAGTAAAATTCATTTGGGTTATTCTCTCAATTCCAATAAAATGCAACCGGATCTAGTATGAGTTGGCGATCAGAACATATATGGATAGAACTTATAATGGGGTCTCGAAAAACAAGTAATTTCTGCTGGGCCTTTATCCTTTTTTTAGGTTCATTAGGATTCCTAATGGTTGGAACTTCCAGTTATCTTGGTAGGAATTTGATATCCTTATTTCCGTCTCAGCAAATCATTTTTTTTCCACAAGGGATTGTGATGTCTTTCTATGGGATTGCAGGTCTCTTTATTAGCTCCTATTTGTGGTGCACAATTTCGTGGAATGTGGGTAGTGGTTATGATCGATTCGATAGAAAAGAAGGAATAGTGTGTATTTTTCGTTGGGGATTTCCTGGAAAAAACCGTCGAATCTTCCTTCGATTCCTTATGAAAGATATTCAGTCCATCAGAATAGAAGTTAAAGAGGGTATTTATGCCCGTCGTGTCCTTTATATGGAAATCAGAGGCCAGGGGGCCATTCCCTTGACTCGTACTGATGAGAATTTGACTCCACGAGAAATTGAACAAAAAGCTGCTGAATTGGCCTATTTCTTGCGTGTACCAATTGAAGTTTTTTGAAATGAATTGAAGAATAAATGCTTTCTCATCAGGAGGGAAAATCCTTTTTTCTATAGCTTCTATAGCATAATTTAACTGAAGTTTCTTCAGAACGCTCATTCGAGCCAAAGTAGACGTATATGGAACAACCATAAAACGAAATTTGTCCACAAAAATGGTCTTTTATGCGTATTATGGAAATCTACTCAACTCAATTCAGTAACAACCGAAGTAACAAATCGAAATAATAGATTCATCTCATATATCAAAACATTTCGGAATAAAGAAAAAGAATTGATTTTTTTTTAGGTCCTTTGAATTGATAAATTAGATACAGATAGATCATATCTTGTAAATTATCTCTCTTTTCTTTTTATCAATCGACGTTTCTTTTTATCCTTTCTTTTGGGTTCCTTAATAACCAAACGATTGGATCTCTTATAACTATCCAATTTCTGTCTTGTTTTTCCGCTCATTTTTTTGATCATTACATCACACTATTCTTCAGAAATTTATCTCAATTATTCCGGGACTATGGGAGCCAGCGAAATTTTTTCGAAATATAAAATATTTCGATAGAAAGGGAGTTCTTTCGTCTCGAAATACTAATAATAGTCATTACTTGAAATGGCTCTTTTGGGCAGTCATCGAAAGGAGTAAATTGCTTCGAATTTGACCAATTGAGATATCTGGAAACAAAACATTTGATTATTTCTTCATTCGAATTCAAAGTGGACTCTTATTCTATTTCTGTATTCTTTCTAGATTCAAGGACTACCCACTGAATCACAAATAAAAAACAGGGAATAGATTCATAGGCTCGATACCTTGTAATAGAACTCATGCTTGATAGAAATATTAGATCGTATACAGTCGACAAATAAGGTGGGTTCATTAACAATTCACAGATGAAAAAAAAATGGCAAAAAAGAAAGCATTCACTCCCCTTCTATATCTTGCATCTATAGTATTTTTGCCCTGGTGGATCTCTCTCTCATTTAAAAAAAGTCTGGAATCTTGGATTACTAATTGGTGGAATACTAGGCAATCCGAAACCCTTTTGAATGATATTCAAGAAAAGGGTATTCTAGAAAAATTCATAGAATTAGAGGAACTCTTCCTGTTGGACGAAATGATAAAAGAATACCCGGAGACACATCTACAAAAGCTTAGTATAAGAATCCACAAAGAAACGATCCAATTGATCAAGATGTACAATGAGGATCGTATCCATACGATTTTGCACTTCTCGACAAATATAATCTGTTTCGTTATTCTAAGTGGTTATTCTATTCTGGGTAATGAAGAACTTGTTATTCTTAACTCTTGGGTTCAGGAATTCCTATATAACTTAAGCGACACAATAAAAGCTTTTTCTATTCTTTTATTAACTGATTTATGTATCGGATTCCATTCGCCCCATGGTTGGGAACTAATGCTTGGCTCTGTCTACAAAGATTTTGGATTTGCTCATAACGATCAAATTATATCTGGTCTTGTTTCCACTTTTCCAGTCATTATAGATACAATTTTTAAATATTGGATCTTCCGTTATTTAAATCGCCTATCTCCGTCACTTGTAGTGATTTATCATTCAATGAATGACTGAAAAATGATCCACTAATATTAATCCAATTATAATTCTAATGTTTGTTACTTTGTATATAAGCAAAGCGTCCAAAATCTTACTTACTCTTTATATTTCTATCCATCCAGGGGATTCCTCCTATATTCCAGTAAAATTATTTCAGTAAATAGCAGAATCGTGGATAGGGAACTATACTAGCGACCTACCTAATTTATTGTAGAAATTCTCGGGATCAATGATTGGACCATGCAAACTAGAAATACCTTTTCTTGGATAAAGGAACAGATTACTCGATCCATTTCCGTATCGCTCACGATATATATAATAACTCAGACATACATTTCAAATGCCTATCCCATTTTTGCACAACAGGTCTATGAAAATCCACGAGAAGCGACTGGGCGTATTGTATGTGCCAATTGCCATTTAGCTAATAAGCCCGTGGATATTGAGGTTCCCCAAGCGGTACTTCCGGATACTGTATTTGAAGCAGTTGTTCGAATTCCTTATGATATGCAACTGAAACAAGTTCTTGCTAATGGTAAAAAGGGGGCTTTGAATGTAGGGGCTGTTCTTATTTTACCTGAGGGGTTTGAATTAGCCCCCCCTGATCGTATTTTTCCCGAGATGAAAGAAAAGATAGGCAATCTGTCCTTTCAGAGCTATCGCCCCGCTCAAAAAAATATTCTTGTGATAGGCCCTGTTCCTGGTCAGAAATATAGTGAAATCACCTTTCCTATTCTTTCCCCGGACCCCGCTACTAAGAAAGATGTTCACTTCTTAAAATATCCCATATATGTAGGCGGGAACAGGGGAAGGGGCCAGATTTATCCCGACGGGAGCAAGAGTAACAATACAGTTTATAATGCTACAGCAGCAGGTATAGTAAACAAAATCATACGAAAAGAAAAGGGGGGATACGAAATAACCATAGCGGATGCATCGGATGGACGTCAAGTGGTTGATATTATACCTCCGGGACCAGAACTTCTTGTTTCAGAGGGTGAATCCATCAAACTTGATCAACCATTAACGAGTAATCCTAATGTGGGTGGATTTGGTCAGGGAGATGCAGAAATAGTACTTCAAGATCCATTACGTGTACAAGGCCTTTTGTTCTTCTTGGCATCTGTTATTTTGGCACAAATCTTTTTGGTTCTTAAAAAGAAACAGTTTGAGAAGGTTCAATTGTCCGAAATGAATTTCTAGATCCTAGAATTTACAAGTTCGTAAAAAGAACCAAATTCTTGTTGGCAATTATGTATGATAAAAAAGTATGAAAAGCCTTTTGCTTGTTTATATTCTTTTTCTACCAGATGTCGGAAATTACTTGTACCACATTCCTAGTCATAGTATGTATATTGTGAAGAAGACTACCCCTTCTTTGTTTTTTTGCAATCCAAATTGGAGTG